GATTCGGGTACTTGGGAGCCTATGGATGAAGACATGGTCTCTCTGGATCCCATTCAATTTCATTCGGAGGAGGAGCCTTATAAAAATCGTATCGATTCTTATCAAAGAAAGACAGGATTAACCGAGGCTATTCAAACAGGTATAGGGCAATTAAACGGTATTAACGTAGCAATTGGGGTTATGGATTTTCAGTTTATGGGGGGTAGTATGGGATCCGTAGTTGGGGAGAAAATTACCCGTTTGATTGAATACGCCACTAAAGAATTTCTACCTCTTATTATAGTGTGTGCTTCCGGAGGGGCACGCATGCAAGAAGGAAGTTTGAGCTTGATGCAAATGGCTAAAATATCTGCTGCTTTATATGATTATCAATCAAATAAAAAGTTATTCTATGTACCAATCCTTACATCTCCTACTACCGGCGGGGTGACAGCTAGTTTTGGTATGTTGGGGGATATCATTATTGCCGAACCCCATGCCTACATTGCCTTTGCGGGTAAAAGAGTAATTGAACAAACATTAAATAAAACAGTACCCGAAGGTTCACAAGCGGCTGAGTATTTATTCCAGAAGGGCTTATTCGATCTAATCGTACCACGTAATCCTTTAAAAAGCGTTCTGAGTGAGTTATTTCAACTCCACACTTTCTTTCCTTTGAATCAAAATTAGAACATGCAGTTGAATTATTTTGAGCAAACAAGTAATTAGTTTATCGGAATAATAGAATTTTATCTTTCTATACCTTACGATAATCCTATTTTGACTAAGAATCCCTGCTGGATGGGATTCTAACAAACCCTTTAATATATAAAACTAAATAAATAGAATCTAATTCATTTTTAAGAAACTTTTTGCTTAGTAAATTCAATTTGAAGACAAGAGAAAAAAATGAATCAAATAATATCTCATCCATATCCTTTCAAATCTTTCATGTAGAGGGATGAAAAACTACATTATATACTCATTTAGAATTAGAATAGATTAGAGAGATATTAAGTAATAATAATTCCAATTTAGAATTATCAAATTATACTTATAATAAGATATAAGATATCTTTATATATAATATCTTTATATTCTATAAATATAAAATCTAAATTATAATAACAGGTACAAATAGTAAAGCGAGGTACCCATTCTATGACAACTCTTAACTTTCCCTCTGTTTTGGTCCCTTTAGTAGGCCTAGTATTTCCGGCAATCGCAATGGCTTCTTTATTTCTTCATGTTCAAAAAAACAAGATTGTTTAGAGCCGAGGGCACAAAATCTCATTTTTAAACTGACGCTTGTATCATAACACAGATATCCTTTTAGCAAAATATGGTATAAGCGTCTTCCGACGAAAATCTCCCAAAATGCTATATTCTAGCTATTTTCAAATAGACCCGAATTGGCGGACGGCTGAATTGTAAAGTTGGTCTATCTATATGCATGTGGCTATCTTTAGTGAGATCATACGAAGGGTATGTTATTAGTTTAGATCTAACCAATTTAATGAATTACTCCTAAAGGTTCACATCAAACTAGTGCTAGTTGATGCGAGTTACTTCGGAAACAAAAGGACTAAAGTAAAATTCATTTGGGGTATTCTCTCAATTCCAAAAAAAAGCAACTGGATCAAGTATGAGTTGTCGATCAGAACATATATGGATAGAACCTATAACAGGGGCTCGAAAAACAAGTAATTTCTGCTGGGCTGTTATCCTTTTTTTAGGTTCATTAGGATTCTTGTTGGTTGGAACCTCGAGTTATCTTGGTAGAAATTTGATATCTTTATTTCCGTCTCAGGAAATCGTTTTTTTTCCACAAGGAATTGTGATGTCTTTCTATGGGATCGCGGGTCTTTTTATTAGCTCTTATTTGTGGTGCACAATTTCGTGGAATGTAGGTAGTGGTTATGATCGATTTGATAGAAAAGACGGAATAGTGTGTATTTTTCGTTGGGGATTTCCTGGAAAAAATCGTCGGGTCTTCCTCCGATTTCTTATAAAAGATATTCAGTCCGTCAGAGTAGAAGTTAAAGAGGGTATTTATGCGCGTCGTGTCCTTTATATGGATATCAAAGGCCAGGGAGCCATTCCATTGACTCGTACTGATGAGAATTTTACTCCACGGGAAATGGAACAAAAAGCTGCTGAATTGGCCTATTTCTTGCGTGTACCAATTGAAGTATTTTAAGAAATGAGCCGACAAATGCATGCTTTCTCAGCAGGAGGGCAAAAACGCAAGAATCCTCTTTTTCTATAACATAACTTAATTGAAATTTCTTCAGAACATCCATTCGAGTCAAAGCAGACATATATGGAACAATTAAAAAAAAAAATAATAATAAAAAAGAGTGAATAGATTCATAGATTCGATAACTTGTAATAGAACTGATGCGTGAGAGAAATATTAGATTACATAAAGTCGACGAATAAGATTCATTAACAATTCACAGATGAAAAAATGGCAAAAAAGAAAGCATTAACTCCTCTTTTCTATCTTGCATCTATAGTATTTTTGCCTTGGTGGATTTCGCTCTCATTTCAAAAAAGTCTGGAATCATGGATTACAAATTGGTGGAATACTAGGCAATCCGAAACTTTTTTGAATGATATTGAAGAAAATAGTATTCTAGAAAAATTCAAAGAATTAAAGGAACTCCTCCTCTTAGAGGAAATGATCAAGGAATACTCGGAGACACATCTACAAAACCTTCGTATAGGAATTCACAAAGAAACAATCCAATTAATCAAGATACACAATGAGGGTCGTATTCATACGATTTTGCACTTCTCGACAAATATAATCTGTTTCATTATTCTAAGTGGTTATTCTATTTTGGGTAATAAAGAACTTGTTATTCTTAACTCTTGGGCTCAGGAATTCCTATATAACTTAAGTGACACAATAAAAGCTTTTTCTCTTCTTTTATTAACTGATTTATGTATCGGATTTCATTCGCCCCATGGTTGGGAACTGCTGATTGGCTTTGTCTACAAGGATTTTGGATTTGTTCATAATGATCAAATTATATCTGGCCTTGTTTCCACTTTTCCAGTCATTCTAGATACAATTTTAAAATATTGGATTTTCCGTTATTTAAATCGCGTATCTCCGTCACTTGTAGTGATTTATCATTCAATGAATGACTGAAAAATTATCTACCTAATCTAATTATAATGTTTCTTATTACTTTGCAGTTGTACATAAGCAAAGCATTGAAAAAAACTTTATATTTCTACCCATCCCGGAGATTCATCCTATATTCCTATAATTAATCCAGTCAAATTATTATTATTCCAGTAAATAACAGAATCGTGGATAGGAAACTCCATTAGTGACCTACCCCAATTTATTGTAGAAATTTTCGGGATCAATGGTTGGACCATGCAAACTAGAAATACTTTTTCTTGGATAAAGGAACAGATTACTCGATCTATTTCCATATCGCTCATGATATATATCATAACTCGTACATCCATTTCAAATGCATATCCCATTTTTGCACAGCAGGGTTATGAAAATCCACGAGAAGCCACTGGACGTATTGTATGCGCCAATTGCCATTTAGCTAATAAACCAGTGGATATTGAGGTTCCGCAAGCGGTACTTCCCGATACTGTATTTGAAGCAGTTGTTCGAATTCCCTATGATATGCAACTGAAACAAGTTCTTGCTAATGGTAAAAAGGGGGGTTTGAATGTAGGGGCTGTTCTTATTTTACCAGAGGGTTTTGAATTAGCCCCTCCCGATCGTATTTCCCCCGAGATAAAAGAAAAGATGGGCAATCTGTCTTTTCAGAGTTATCGCCCCAACCAAAAAAATATTCTTGTCATAGGCCCTGTTCCTGGTCAGAAATATAGTGAAATCACCTTTCCTATTCTTTCCCCCGACCCCGCTACTAAGAAAGACATTCACTTCTTAAAATATCCTATATACGTAGGCGGAAACAGAGGAAGGGGCCAAATTTATCCTGATGGGAGCAAGAGTAACAATACAGTTTATAATGCTACAGCATCAGGTATAGTAAGCAAAATCCTACGAAAAGAAAAGGGGGGATACGAAATAACCATAGCGGATGCATCCGATGGACGTCAAGTGGTTGATATTATCCCTCCGGGGCCAGAACTTCTTGTTTCAGAAGGTGAATCTATCAAATTGGATCAACCGTTGACAAGTAATCCTAATGTGGGCGGATTTGGTCAGGGAGATGCAGAAATAGTACTTCAAGATCCATTACGTGTACAAGGTCTTTTGTTCTTCTTCGCATCTGTGATTTTGGCACAAATCTTTTTGGTTCTTAAAAAGAAACAGTTCGAAAAGGTTCAATTGTCCGAAATGAATTTCTAGACTGGCGTATTTATCGACATCAAGTTTGTAAAAAGCATTAGCAACTATCTATATAAAAAATGAAATTAGAAAAAGAATTTTGTTCTTTTAGACTCTTTTTCTATGAGATGCCGGGAATTCCTTGTACGACATTCCTAGACATAGTATATAGAAAGACTATTTGACTTGACCCCTTCTTTTTTTTTTTTTTTCAAAATTGGGGCTATGTTGCTATTATCAGATTGAAATGTAAAAAATGCATTTCATTCTAATACATTTCACTTTGGCTAGATCCTATCCAAAAGTAAACGGGAAATAGAACGGATAAATATAAATGAAGGGAGCAAGTATTTCTGGGAGGGTTTATTCGTCTTCCTAGTCTTCGACACAAGAAAAGGGGTGTGAAAAATCCTTTTCTTGTGTCGAAATAATAATGATTCTTTATACTGTTCGTCAAACATTCCTAGTGTTAGTTTCTGTTTTTTACAGATGTATCAGAACGTTTTTTGGAGTTATTGCGTATTTTATTAATTATTATATTATAAATTCTATTACAATAATTAATAATTACGTATACTATAAAAGTGGTGGACAAACAAAAGAGGAGGGGAAAATTTGTTGAGTAAATAGAACTTCGTCAATGAACTTATAAAAAAATATTCTAATTATTAAGAACTCAACGGGA